TAATCCAATAATCATCCAAATTCTAATCAATCCAATATTATATTATAATGTAATTCTAATATAATGAATAAAAATAGAACTCATAAACGAAACGAAATAAGCGAAGGATAACGATGGTTTTTTATTAATCTTTGCTTCATGCGTAACATCCAAAATAGGAAATCTTAGATTTGGGAGAGATGGCTGAGTGGACTAAAGCGTCGGATTGCTAATCCGTTGTACGAGTTATTCGTACCGAGGGTTCGAATCCCTCTCTCTCCGTTCTCTCTGGTCACTTGATACTTTCTAATTTGAAAAAAAAGGGGATCCCCCGTTTTGTCATAGTTATATATAAAATAAAGAAATCAAAATAAAGAAATAAAAAAAGAAAGATTTTTCCTATTTCTTTTTTTATTCTTCGCGCCCGGGGTTACGTCCTGGATCATTAGATAAGAATCCAAAAATGAAGAGAGAAACAAAGAATATTACTACCGTGTAAACAAAGAGTTTGAGAGTAAGCATTACACAACCTCCAAGATCATTTTTTTTGCAAAAGGGAATAGATTATCCATTTTTGTACCACATATTTTGATATGAGACCAAAAAAGAGAAAAAAATTTCGAAAAAAAGGGGGAGAAGAGATTTTCTTTTCACAAATTTATTTGTATGTAATAAGATTCTAACTCTTTCGTTACCAAAATATTCTTGTTTGTTATATTCACAATCAAGTGCGGTAACTTAATAGAATAGAACCCCGCAAAGATAGAAAAAAGGAAACGGACTGATGCGAATTCAATACTAGAGTTATCCAATATACAAGAATTTCCATTTTGGAATCGAAGCTTCATTCCATAAGACTTATTTGATCTTATCAATTCTTAGACTCTTTTTATCGAATAAATCATGAATGCTTTTAGTAGAGTATTATATTATTAATAATTTTATCGAAAACTTACAGCAGCTTGCCAAACAAAGGCTAAAAGAAAAAAAAGTAGAGGTATGACGGGCATAAAGTCTACAATTGGACTGAAAAGGGCATAAGCCTCGGGCAATTTTGCGAAGAAAAAACTACTCGAATAAGGGGCAGAATTAAGACAGATACAGATTAAACTAAAGATATTTAGCATAACAAATCGTTTTTGCGGATAATTTTATTGAGTTTATTTTATTGATATAGGGAGAAAATGAAGAAAGAAGAGGGGTTAAAATTCCTTCTCGTTTGTAAAATTTCCCAAAATCAAAAATCCTTACATTTTTATTTGCAAATATAAGGAATTATACTTTCATACAATATCTTAATTGAATTCTATATAATGATCAATGAATTTGTTTTGATTCGATATCCACATATGTCTAATCCCAGCAACAAAAATAAGAACTCCAATCAATAACTAATACCAATTAAACAGTTAATTAGCTAATTAGAACTAATTCTATTATTATTAACTAAATCCATTATTATATATTATTTATTATATATAGGTATATAATATGCTTTCTATTTCTAATTCCATTTTCCAATAGAAAAAATTGAATATAGATGCAATTTCTAAATTTAACTAATCTAATATGGATTATTATACTAATATAGATTATTATAAATGTAGAGAAGAAATCCTTACTAAACTGATATATTAAACGAGAAATTGTTTTTATTCGAAATTATTCGAATTTATTTTCAATTTGTTATTGTTTATATGGGATTAAGTCTATAATTGACGAATAGCCTATAATTACTAAAATTATACTAATGTTTATTAGTCTAGTATTGAATATAAATAAGAATGGGGCGTGGCCAAGTGGTAAGGCAACTGGTTTTGATCCTGTTATTCGGAGGTTCGAATCCTTCCGTCCCAGGTTGATTCCAATGGAATCTAAGGATTGGATCACATTGCACTCAACATAACATTTCAATTAAATAAAATGTTTAAAGAAAAGAACCTCTTTCGTTCTGAACTTTTATGATTCTTCTAAAAAGAAAAATCATATTTTTTGTTCGTTTGGTTTATCATAAATAAAGGTAATCCAGTGTCAAATGTGTAAGAAATAGATAGAAATGGTTTTTTATATGGACAGGTGTGCGTTAATAGTTTCATTTCACTCCCAAAATGGGATATTTTTCCATTTTTCAATATTTTCAATATTAAAATATATATAAATATTGAAATATATAAATAAAGATATATATATATACGTATGTTTTACTCCTATTTCTATTTGAGTTAGTTACTTAGGGACACTTTATGTTTCATATCTATCATACAAAATATTTGAATTATTAGATAATCATGATCATGATGCATTTTGAGTCAAAATGCAAAAAAAAAAAGGCAAACCTCCATAACACCTAAAACACCTAAAGAAACTAAAGGGAATAGGGCAAATTCCACAGTCTATGTAGAGACTAACTGAGTAATCTAATTTAGTACTAATTTCATCATGGGTCTTGTATTAAAGTTACAAAAACAAAAAAGTTAGGGTCAAAAATGGGAAAAACAAATGAGTTTGGACCCATTTGTTTTTGTAACTATACTATATTTATAGTATAGAATCCCATAATAAGATAGGATCCCGTAATTTTTTTTGTTTTTATTTAATTTAATTAGGTTTTACTATGATTCACGATATCGGTATAACTTGTATGGGTATGAGTTAATCAGCAAAGCAAGGTAAGCTATCAATTGAAATATTAGTTTATGTATGGATCTTATTAACAAAGAAAGTTCAATGGATAATATATGGTTTTTTTGACCAAATTTTTTATTTTGTATCTGGTTCAAATGAATAATCTTAAAATAATCTTAGAATTAATGTAGGATTGATGTAGAAGGGATTTCTATATTCCATTTCTTTTATCATTTTAATGGAATAGAATTGATTCATGAAAAAAATTCTTGACTTGAATCTTAAGTCAGGAAAGACCTGTATAAAATGACCGAGGCCTGTGCCCATACTCATTATATTATGTCTTGCTGTTGTTCTATTTACGTTACGTAATCATGGTCTTTTGGTTGGGTGTAATGGATCCGCAGATATTGAAATATCTATGATTAGTAGTTGGAATAATTATTCGTTCTATATCATTGATATGCGAACATCCCACTTTCCAGATTATTATTATTTTATCTTTTTGATTATTAATTCAACATATGATAAGGGCACTATTTAATCTTTAATCTTACCTTGTATAGTATTACCTTATATAAGATTGATTTTTCAAAATAAAAGCCTTTTGGCTTATTTATTATGAATGAATTCTTTTCTTGATACTTGAAGAAAAGAAATGGGAAAAATCAATCTTATCAAAAAAAGAAACTTCGGACTTTTATAGGGCGTTCTGTCTATCCATGGATAAAAGATAAAAAGTACGGACTCTTATGTACCAATGACTATTCATGATTCCATATTGACATATTGAATCAATTCCATACGGATTCAAAATCGAAAATTTGAGGAATGTTATGGTAAAACTTCGTTTGAAACGATGTGGTAGAAAGCAACGTGCGACTTGAAGGACATCATCATATGTGGATTCTTACATCCATCATTTTCTCTAAGAACGAAAATGCTCTTGGCTCGACATCGTTTGTTCTGTTCCATAGGACCTTAATTTGTATTGGGTTGTAAATAATAATAAATAATAAATAGTACTTGAAATAAATAGTACTTGATGGAGCTCGAGCAAAAAATATTGATTTTTTTATCAATATTAATATGAAGAGGAATAATCTAGGGTTAGTGCCAATCAATAAGTTGGAACAACTTTGTAAATCTTTTATAGAGAAATCAAAAATTCAAATTTTAACAAGTTTGAAATGAAATCAAAAAGTCAATTTTGTTTGAAGCAAAATGGGTAAAACCTTTTTGATTAAAAGCATATTACAAGGGAATTTTTTGTTCCCATAATTTTTCTATAAAAATAAAAATGAAAAAGCAAAAGGGTATGTTGCTGCCATTTTGAAAGGCGTAAGGATCATCGAAGTAATGTCTAAACCCAATGATTTGACAAAGGAAGGATAAAAGGTTCCGGAACAAGGAAAGACTCTTTTTAATTGTCTTGACACTTATATCAGAATAAGGAATCAGAATAAATTTGAGATGAGACAAATAAAAAAGGGTTAGAGACGACTCAATAAATGTCTAAGGATTTCCCTTTCATAATTATACAACTTGAGTTATGAGTACGAATGAGATTTCTTTTTTATGTAAGGAAGAACAAAAAACTCAAATCATAGTCTAATTAATTATTTTATGTATTCATTTTTGATTCTATATTATCTTTTTTCTATTTTGTTTGTCATTAATTATATACATTAATTATATATTAAAAATCTTATATAATAAAAAAAAAAAGAATTTTCTTCATTATTAAATTATTAAAATGAAAATGAAATTAATAAATTCTTTTCAAATAAAATAAATAAGATATTTTTTCAAAAAATTACATAATAACATATTTTACATAATTATATAAATATAATATACATATATAATACATATTAATACATATTCTATATATATATAGAATTTTCCATAATAACTTAATAATTAGAATAACTTAATAATGCGTATTTGTTAATTAGGTATTAGTGCATATTTATAATATAGATTATTAAATACATTATTAAATATTTTATTAAATATTAAATACATTTTAATCATCAATTTAATATTTTCTTTTTATTTTCTATTTTATACATTTTAATATATACACAATGTGAATTCTTTGTATTATACATACTATCTGTTATTATACATAGTTATTATATATACAATACAACAAATAAAAAGAACATAACAACAAATAAAAAGAACATAAAATATTATTAAATATTATAGATACAAAAAGAAATTAGAATCATTCTTTCTTGAGCCGTACGAGGAGAAAACCTCTTATACGTTTCTATGGGGGGTCTTTTTTATTTATATCTATCCCAATGAGCCATCTATCGAATCGTTGCAATTGATGTCCGATCCCGAAGAGAAGGAAGGGATCTTCGAAAAGTGGGTTTTTACGATCC